CCGATCCATCCCGAAGGTTTTTTTCCCTCTCTCGCCCCATCATCGTACCCAGTCCTGCTATCGGCTCAGCCCTATCTATTCATCTCCTTTTTTTACATGGATATTTTTTTTGATCTCTCTTGTTCATAGATCTTGAAAGCGGATCAATAGAAATTTATCAAAGGATCTATCTATAGAAAGATCTAGATCTCTATCATCATCTATCTCTATATCTAGATATGGAAGAACCCTCGAAGCCTGTCCCCGACGACGATGCCCCCTGGGCGAAAGGAAAGGGGCCGCCATTCTCTTTCTTTCCTCAATCGTTCCGATCATTTCTCTCATTCCCTTTTGTTTGTTTGGGGCCCCGGGTTGGTTCGTTTCCTCCTCCTATCTACGCAATTCTCTGTCTTCGTTCGTGATCATCTTAGGCGAAAGGATAGGTATCAATTTTGTGGAGGGGCGGCTGTGAAAGGGCGATTCCCCCTTTTCCATTGAAGTAGGGAAGGGGGTGATTGATCTTTTTTTTAATCAGGCCTTACTGACCAAGTGGTGGTATAAGCTTCATTGCGGATGAAAAGAAGTCCTTGTGAGCGGAGCTACAAAAGGAAGTTCAAGCTCAAGAAATCCTCTTAATAGGGATTGGGCAAGCAAGCTGTTTGTTTATTTGATCTTACCCGGTTGTGAGACGGGACGTGAAGTCAACCAAGTACATGTGATGTGTGTTCATAGTGTCCCCGGCACCTTCCTCCTAGCTGAGTATGGATGCTGAAGTTAGCTGGAGTGTGGGGCGAGTGCGTGGTAGATGGAACTCCTATTTACCGCATTTCTTCTTGCACTTCCAACTTGAAGAGGAAGAAGCATCTCTCTTTGCATCTTCAATAGATAGGAAAAAGGATCTTGACCTGAAGCCTTCGACCAAAGAAAGGGAGAGTTGGTGAAGTCAGAGGTGGTTTTCCTTCCCTAGATTCATGGAAGGACTTTTTGACTCTAAGGTTTCAAATTGATCGAGAAATGAATGATGAGTTGTTTAAGTTCCTGCTGAATCCACTATTATCGATGTAGGTAGAAAGGGCATAAAGCCACGGAATGCAGAAGGGAGCAGCAGGGAAGTGGGGCATAAAGTGTTTATCTGTGACAAGAAAAGGCCATTGAAGCCGATAAGGGCCCTGAGAGAAAAAATGGAAAAAGAGTGTCCTTTTATTCTCCCCAAAAAGGCGATCAAGTTTGAGAAGGAGATAGATAAGTTCCTTGTGGTCAAAGCTTCGGAAAACTTCATGGCGGCCGGCCGACGTGGAGTGGGAACTTCACTACTACTGGCGCGACGGATGGAGATGGCTGGCGAGGAGCATGGGGGAAAGTAGATTCTTGGTTGAATTTCAACGCCCTAGGCTCTTGAGATGGGGTCCCTTGAAACGAATAGAAGGTTTCTTCACTTTGACCCTGGACCCCCGGAGATGGAGAACCCTAAGGATATGTTTGAGACATGGCTCAGGGTGAGAAGGTCCCCGTTCAGATGTTGGACGTGGAATCTCAATAAAGATGAGTATTCTGTTCTCAATTCCGATTGAATGGACATCTGTTTTATTTCAAGAAGATCCCCAAGTAAGGCACTAGTCTCATATTCTATGAATGCCCACAATCGCTTGTGAAAGAATCAGCTCTTCTTTGCATGTTCGCAACTGTCTTATTTAGTACTGTTTCAGATTTACTTATTTTATTAGTGCGAAAGAAATCGTTGTTACACAAGTATTCACCCTTGCTTGCTCTCGTAAGCGGTGCTACAGGTGGAATAAGAGCTGCTCGAGAAGAAGCTGTAGCTGTGCTTGAGCTAGTGTTTCATACCTTACTGGACAAGGAAGGAAAGGCAAGGAGGATCAGTACGGGAGAGAAAGTGATTTAAGAATGTGAATTTGATTTTAAAGTAATAAAGGCAATTGCTTAGTGAAAAACTAAACAAAACAGATTCAAGTTAGCCCAACCCAAGGGGTAATCCAGCTACAAATGAAAGAGTAAAGCGCATTATCTTCATTCCACTTCCAATTAGATGTGTTACGCACAGTGACATTTTAGTTTCCTGTTAGGAAGAAATGGAAACTAAAATGGACAGATATTTCCATTTCTCAAGTCTTCCACGAGCTCTCTCTCTTTCGTAAACCGCCTCTTAAGGTCGAAGATATCAAAAATCATACTAAATATAGTAGACAGAACCAACCATTAGCCCTGTCTCTTGCTGTGATTCCATTCCCGGCACCAAGCCAAGTTAGCTCGAAAGCAAGTAAAGAATTAGCTCAAGTAAAAAGAAACAGAAAGAATCAAAAGAAAAAGAGCAGCAAAGCTGGAATGAACCTTGTCTAATAGTATACCTTCTTCGATCTCACGACCCAGGTAGCAGTAGGCAAATAGTGAATCATACCCCATTCTCTAACTAGAACTCCGAGTGAGCTTTTCAGGGCTATGACGAGGTGCGAAGCAAGGGAAAGCGGTCTTCTTTCCTTTCATGGACCTTTATGAATCGATAATATGAGGAAACGGATGCTCCAAAGAGACAGAGTGGCAAAAAAGTAAAGGTAGAAGGGGCAGTCGTCGCTGAGCACCTTTTTCTTTCCATTTTTCTAAGAAAGGGGTGGACATCTTCAAGGCGGTTCCCGTGGGGCCGGGTCGCACAAAGGATGGTAATTGCACAATGGCCCAAGTCTACCCAATTAAGAAAGGGAGCCAGGAATTGTGGATAAAAAATAAGAAAAGAGAAGTGTTTAGCCGTACCAAGCAGGCACTTCTGCCGCCGACTCCTGCCAGGTTGGCTACCTGTCCATTCGGGGGTATATAGGGTGCCCAAGGACTCCGGTCTAAGGGCGGACTGAATCTGAACTGAAATAGGGGGATAGGCTCTCGGGCGTCCTACCTTAAGGAAATGAACCGAAAGGTTCCATCCTTTAGTAGACTAAGTTTGAACGAGTCTCCATCTCCGCCTACATGTGAGAGTGGGAGTGGGAGGTCTAGGTTTAGCTCAGAGGAAAGGAGTGAAAGCGCTGTCCCGAGGGGACAAGAGAACATCGTTTCTGAGCGGCTTCTACCTTTTTATTTGGAACGAACCGCTGCTAAGCATAAACAAACCAAGCAAGCAACAACCCCAGGAAAAACATCATAATCCTAAGGAACAAGCAAGCAAGAAAGAAAGTAAGTAAGTTCAGTCTCTTCTTTAGGAGTTCGCACCGCGTAGTGGGCTTGGCTTCTATCTATCTCGGGGAAGGAGCCAGCCCTATTCATGGCAAGGAGTGAACCCGCCAGCCCCATAGCAAAAGCTGGGGGGTATCTGACCCGAAAAGTTCTATTTAAGGGGGCAATGCCTACAACTAAGTAGATAAGACCCGGATGTAAATTGGAAATTGATTTACCTATATCAGTCAAAGCGCTATTTGAGCCTACTATATGAATCTATCTGGTACACCTTTTGTAGCTCTTTCTATCTAATGGAATATGATGTGAACAAAAGCTGCCACATCCTCAGTCAAGCATGTAGATTGGAAGACAGTCTAGAATCGATTTGGATTTATGGTTTACGCACAAATATCATATAGGCCAAACATTTTGCAGGGCTTACCGGGAAGCCGGTCAGGCATAGTACTTTTTCAAGTACATGTCATTCCAAGGTTCAGGAAGTTCATCCCCATGTTCATTGGCAAGGCGGTACGCGTTCCTGGGGTTGACCGCTATTACAATAAAAGATCTTTCCTTAAGGAAGGGGCTTAAGTTGACCCTTAGGGTGCTGCGCGTTGGAAATCTTTTTGATTTATATGACTTTTTTTTTCATAAGCGCGGCTGAGTTGACGTTGATAGACTTGTGCGTGCTCTGCCGCTCGTAACCTTTTTTTTCTCCCATCGATCGAGGAGGTCAAGTTTCGAGAGTAGAGCCTCTCGCTTCTGATTATCAGTCATATCGTCGTCGAGCAGAACGCGCAGGGAAGGAATCGTCGAGTTCACTGGGAAGAATGGCGTCCATGCCAACGACTAAGGAGAAGGGTGTTTGACCAGTGGCTATACAGATTGACGTCCGATAAGCCCAGAGAGCCTCAAGAAGGCGATCTGGCCAGTCTCCTCCGACTCTAAAGTGTTTGTAGCTATGGTATGGGTCTGGTCTGAAGACCAATGGGTCAAAAAAGGGGATATCCTCTTCTTTGGCTACACCAACTAATGTAGTAGATTGCGTTCCCGGAGGACACTTTCTCAATTTCGTCGGTACTGGTAACAACAGATCTTGACCTCGTTTCTTTTTCTTGTTATTTGACTTCTTGGAATGGAATTCTTCTCATGATAGTCACACAAGCGAAGGAGAAGAGGATGGGTCCCGAGGGAACTCTTTTTCTTCTATTCTAAGTTTTGATTGCACGAGCAGCATAACAACATAACCGTTTTGTGTAAGGAAGTAAAGAAAGACTCCCCTTTCTTAAATTTAAGGACTTAATTAGCCTGTCGTATATAACAGATAATGAGTCTCCAAGAGAGTTTCCAATGGGTTAAGTTCCATTCCCAGTATGCGAAATCAGTAAACACGAATATCTGTATATAAGAAACTTCTATTCCAATCCACAATCGGTCCAACAAGGCAACTGTCGTCAACTAGATCAATCAGGAATAAGCAATATGTCGTACCCTATCTGTCATATTTGCTTTTCGGTAAAGGGTACACACTAGTTTCTTTTTACTTATTCCATTCTCTGTCTTGCTAAACAAAAATCCTTCTTTTCTTGTATTGTATAGACGAAATACAAATGAGAACTAAGTAGGTTTCGACCCATTAAAGGAGTCAATGGCACGCACACAAAGCAGGAGGAAATCGGTACCCCGCGAGGCTGGCGAAGTCGGCACAAGAAGTAGGCGGAGTAGAGGCAGCAGTTGCGGGCTCAGGTGCGGCTAAATCGAAATCAATATTCCCGTCTGGGGTTGGTGGAGTTGGTAGAAAGCACGGTTGGCGATAAGCTGGTACTAGTTTCATTCTTTCTATTCCAAAATCCAATACCCGGAACTGGTAAATCAAACAATGTAGGCACACGTTGGCACAGTTCTGTAAATAAGAGATGTCTCATCCGGTTGAGCTGTCGCAATCAGTCTTTCTCTTCCTTTCTTAGTAGCAGATCCAACATGACTGTATTAAACCTTAAGCAATCAGGGTTAAGATAGCTCATTGCCTGAAAGTGGAAGCTCGTATTATACACCTTGACCCCCACCTTTTTTGAATCCTTCCTCCATATATATTGTTATATAAGATAAGTCCCATAACTGCCTCATTCAGATCGATTCCAGTCGCCGCTACGGTCACATCAATCCGTTATGGCTCGGACCCTCTTAGCAGCTGGATCCTTCGGGAAGCCATAGTAGGGATTACGTCAGTACATTCTTAGGCGAGCAGTGGGTTATATCACCCCTATTTTTGACCATCTTTCTTTTTTAGGCATGGGACCAAACCAAGGTTGGTTGATCGAAGTTGAACATTCCTATGGAACTCCCCTTCAGACGACTTCTCTGCGCTTGCCCAGCACCTTTCGTTTTATGGACCGGGACCAATTTCACCTCAGACCATGGTCAAGTCATAACTGACTGGATAACGCTCTCTCAAGGACCTGCAAAACTCTCTAATGCTGATGATCAAACGTTGCTTCAGATGTGTATGAGAAGGAAGCGTCTCACAGGACTCTTAGATAGAAACCAGCATAGTCTATGAATTAGCATGAACAGTTTATTGAACTTGGTTGCACTCGTAAAGCGAGCGTGAAGAGAGCAGCGAAAGAAGCCCACGGAACGGAGCGGTTATTTTTCCGGACTAGCAAGTGGACAGGCTCAGATGGCGTAGCTGATGTGTCATGCTAGGTATCTTTTATTGGCCTTTTTTTTTTTCTCTCAAGGGATTGAAGACTTTCCTCTATACTGACAGAAGCAGAGAGGCTGGTCCAAAATAAGGAAGCAGGCTGGGTACACATGTAATAGAACCCACTGGAGATCATTCAATCGGACGTCTTCCACAAAGTCAAGCTAGAGTAAGTGGCGTAAGATAGATGCTCACTTTCATCGACCAATGTACCTGAAATTCCTATACGTAAAGTTGAGAGCTAGAGATAGTAAATGAGACGTTCAAAGGGTGAAGCTAACGCTTCCCTGGCCACTAGGGAGTCATCAAAGTCTGAGTCCATACACTTGCTAGCTAATACTGGGTCGTCAAAGATCTGATTCTATTTCATAATACCTTCTGTCTCTCTCCTAAGGGATCCAATCAGAAGGAATTCCCTCACTTCGCTCATGATAGTCGGTCGAGTTCCCTTTTCCTTTTTTGTTGAGTTTCGCCTCTCCTCCTTTCCTTGTCTCCATTCTGATTGATTCGCTTCTTCGCGCAAGCACTTGGTTCGCCCCTTACTATAACCATCCCACTCAATCTTTTACACCGATGTTTCGTACTCTCTCGACCAGGTCATCATAAGAAAATACTGCCAAATCTTTCCGAAATGAGAGAAGGAGGGAAGGCGCGCTACAACTAACTGCTGAAGCAAGATTAGCGCTAAGAAGCAACCCTAGTTTAAGTACTAGCGTCCCACCCCAACGTTCTTGTACTTAAAAAGACTCTCCCCCGCTTGCTGCTCGCCTCAGCCAGACGTGGCTTATGTAGTGGTCGGCATTCCTACGTGCTCCGACTGATCCCCACAGGAGATTCTATGAGGGGTCTTGGAAACTGTCGTGACGCTTTGGTGACGAAGGTCACCGGGGTGACTATGGAAGGATTCCGTGGTAGTCTCTGACTCCCTCCAACTCAATCAATATCAAGAACATGTCGTGAGCATGGGGTTTGGTTAGGCTTGGTTGAGTTTGTAAGAAAAGATAGTAGGTTGAGGGGCTTCATTGATTAGTAAACCTACGGTGCTGGTAAGGTCGGGACCGTGGTCGTCCGTCTCCGCTTTGCCGGCCGATAAGATCACTGAGATTGACCAGCCAGCTGGGTAGGTTTGGCTATTCCTTTCTATTGAAAAAGGAGTCAGCTGTCTGCGCGAGTCACCTTCCTTAGGCTCCGAGTCACCTTCTTCTAAGCTCCGCTGGACGACACGGCATTCTCGTTCTATAGGCCGGCCGTACTTGTGATGGTTCCCCAGGATCCAATAAATCCACTTAGGTCTACGTTGCCGCGATATTGTTCTATGGAAGCGGGTGGGCTGCTTTTTAGAAGTTCGGCCCGGTTTTGAATCAAAAAAAAGGGGGGGAGGGATTGACCTTTCTAACGCATATTCTGTCGTACCGGCATGGCCCCACTGATTTGTTTTCGATCGGAGCATCAAGCAGCGCAACCCGGTTCTACTTGACTAAGCCCCGTGCTCGTCCAAGGAGGGAGTTTGCTTTACCCAACTCCCCTTTTTGATAACAAGGCAAAAACCTCCGACCCGACATTCATGAGTTTTGAATGAAGAATGAAGAGTGCCCTGCCCCTCTTTTTTGTCCCTAAATCTTGGATTTGGAAGTTGGTAAAGACCCACCCCTTGTTTAAGTCAGAATGAGTCCCCGAGACATTGGCTTCCGCCAACAGTGAACTATTAAGGATCGCATCCCGCGCATATTCTACATTATAGCCTGCAACTAATTCAGCTTCCGCTTCTGGGAGATCAGACGGAGCTCGATTAGTTTCTGCTAGACGAGGAATAAGGAACATAACCAATACGGGGAACAAGGGAATACCGGACCATATCTGCTTTTGCGCCATGACAATCTCACTCGAATTACAGGGACCTACACATATTAGTACAGTATACCGGGGTCCCCGGCCAGAACCACACGTGCAAGTTTCCCTGCATGTGGCTCGTCCGTGCTTTTATCCGAGGCGCTGCCTGCGACTCTGCATGGGAGAAGAGGGCTGAACTGCAAACTTTCGTGTTCAGAGCATTGCATTGTCTAAGGGAGTAGGGTGAGTAAGCTGCGCCTACCAAGCTAAGCTTTCGTCGAAAAGGCGTCACTGCTTCCTTTTCGGCGCCCGCCCTTTATTTAGATGTTGGGGCAAGGCAAGCCCAAGGAAAGTCTAGGTTGGCGCTCCATCTCGGCCGGCATCCTGCTCTCGAGAGGGTGTGGTCCTTGAGCGAACTAGTCATGTGCTGTGTTGCCCCAACGCAGGGGCATTTGGTGAGGAGCTACGGTCCGGTGGTTGACAAGCCACTGATCGGAGGCGACTGGACTGGAGTGCTTTCATCAAATGATGCATGTGGGCTGAGCCATTCCCATCCCAAGTGGTGGCCCGATTCGGCCTGGCCTGGTCGGAAAGAGATTCTAAATCTCGAATATGCGCACCGAGAATAGATATCTATGTTAGCTAGCGGGGGCGGGATTTCCCCAGGTAGTCCCGCTGCGTCCTCTGACAGTCCGTCTCGTCTCATCTTTCTTTGGCTATACTTGTAGCCAGCCATATTAGCTCCACATTCCACCCTTTTTATTTATGACGAAAAAGGCAGTCGCCCCCTTTCCTATTTAGCTTTGCTTGCTGCCTATTATGAGAATAGGTCCCGGTTCAAGCGGCCCGCCTTTCATCATCATCTATACCAGCTGCCACGCACGATCCCATAGGAACGATTTCATCGCCCTAAGAAGCAGAACGCGCCATCACCTACAGCCCTTTCCTCTGCCGGGGACTTTCACGAAATGAAAACGGGCGGCATCATCGTATGCTCGACATTAGTTGCCCTGGTGTATATCCCGGAGTACTCCTATGGCCGATCTGTCACCCATACATGAGGGCCTTGGCCCCGTCCCGTGTGGAGAATGCCCCCCCCTTACGGCACGGCTTAGTCTGTTATTTTTTTTTTTTCAGAGTGGATTCGGACCGCCACTTCTCTGAAAGCATGGTTCTTGCCTCCCTCTCTCCTCCCTCCTTGGAGCTCGTCCATTCGTTGGGTGATCCCTTGCTCTCACGTTCGAGTGTTTGCTCGTCGTTTAGGCCGGTGAGTTACATTTTTGCTCATTGCAGTCGCCTCCGGGGTTCTTCGCACCTGGGTAGTACCAGGACCCTTGTGCCCCGGACTGCCCGCCCTATGACCCAAAACTCTAAATGAGCCTTGCGACGAGACGCGGACATTCCTCATGCTGTGGTTCCCTCCGGTCCGTTCCCGGGTTGGGTTAGGGGAAGATCCGAGCGATTGCCTTCGCGGATCCAAACGTGCTCACAAGGCGCACAATAAGAATAAGACCAATAGAGACTTCATAAGGGACCATTTGAGCTGCAGATCGTAATGCTCCTAGAAAGGCATATTTCGAATATAGAGGACGTTCCCAACAATCCACGAGAATATCATACCCAACTATGAACCGTACGAGCACATCCTCTGTCACCCCCACCGCGCTTACGGCTCTATACCCCAACCCAACTTGCTCTGGCCCTGGGTCCTCCCGCATCTCTTCCTCGGTAAGCGGACCGTGGAAGCTGGGGGGGTATCCGCTTGGGACTGATAGAAAACAGCATATCTTTATTGTCCCTCCTGACCCCTATAAAATCTAGTTGAAGTCCGGTCGCGTCGGAGACATCTTTATCTTATTTTTAGGCTTCGTCGTCCGGCTCCTCCAAAATTATGTTAGGATCGGCTGGCTCATCCTCATCATCCGAAAAGAAAACAGAGACAAAACAGATTTGTTTCAATGACATATCTAATCAGACTGAAATTGATGTCGAAGACACGATCATTCACATCAATTGAAGCAGGCAGGAAGGGCGCGGAAGCTACCGTTTAACGAATGCAATGAAAGCAAGGTAGCTTGCTTACTCTCCATCTAGCGTGCGTTGGCGGCAAGGAAGGAGGCATTGGAAAGACTAGACCATACACATTAATTAGTACAAGAAAGAGGCATTCGGGAAGCGACTAGTCGCTTCTGGCGAAGCTTAACAAAGGCGCCGACTACTACATAGAGACAACTACCAGTCATGAGCGATAGTGAAGCCGTCAGAGGCAGAAGCTGTCGCTTGACGGACGAAGCCGAGCCGATACGATAGGCGGGCGAAGTGAGCGAGACCAAGACGGGCCAGACGTGGAGTGGCGAAGGGGGCCTACTATACGTATACGTGATTAGTAAGCGGTTCAAGACATCGAAAATGAACGAAAAATAAAGTGAACTAATGAACAGTGTGATTGATCAGACAAGTAAGTACCAAGGAGCAAGAAAACGTATGCGCTTTAGCAAGGGATGAGCGCGAAATCCGTTGCTTGTTCTTTCGGTAGCCTTCTTTCATTTCCGAATTAGCTTGCGAGCAGTCCTTGCATTAGTATGAGTTCGTTGACCGCGTAAGGGCGATCCATCTTGATGACGAATTCCACGATAACGAGAAATAGAAATTAATCGTTCGATGTCTGCTCGTTCTCCCCTCTTCAATTCCCAATGAACAACATGATCTTGAGCTATCATTTGTTCAATTTGGTCGATCTGATACTTAGTTAACTCATTCATCTTGATGTTCCCACTAATACCTAATCGATAACGAAGCTGAATGGCTTTTTTCGGTCCAATTCCATCCATTTTTGTTGAGGCAATTCTGACTTGTTCATCGGGAAGTGATCTAGCTCCTGAGATATATGACATTCTTTATCCTTATCTTTTCCTGGTCTTCTCGGCTGGAATCTACAATGGTTGTCTCCCGAACCAAAGACTATATCAGTCGGGAATGCATCGAGGAACTGAGGACGTTTCCAATACCGACAGCAGCTCCGGCTGAAGCAATTGTGGCTGCTCCTAATCGACCAGAACAACAAATACGTATCCACTCCACCGCTTTTAGGAAAGAAGCCTACAATTCTCTTTCACTTTTGTATAAAAATAAGAACGGGAACCCTATTTAGAACTTTCTAAGAAACGAAGGAGGGACATTGAACCATCTTTTCTTGTTCTGCTCCCGAAAGGGGAGACTTGATTAAGTGGCCCGGTTTTTCCACGGAAAGGATGGGCTGAGATGAGAAGACAGAAGAATCGCGGAAGATCTACACAATCGAGATTTTCCTAAATCAACATATTGTCGTTTTCGCGTTGCATTTTCTAAAATGAAGGGAAGCCCCTTGTTTTGAAGCCGTTTTTCCTATTGATTTGACTCTAAAACATCTTTGTTATCGCTTGTCATTTTTATACTATTTTATGAAAAGCGATAAAACAGATGCGCTGCAACGGTTTTAGAGTTCCAGACTGAGCTAAGTAGCCACGATTGATAACAGGTTGATGGATGGCGACAATATCTCATTCTTAGAGCGGTCGGTTAGTCGGAATCACTACCTACCCCGATTGGTCGGCAATCTGTGAAACTCATTGGCGCCAATCGCTTTATCGATTGAGAATGGTCTCATCACAGCAACTCTTTCTCTATGATAATTGGAGAGTGAAAGTAAGAAGTGGAATGGAAACATGGATTTCTAGTTTGATCGGGATGAGGAATTGGACAGGATCGGGCATCAATCAGTGCCCTCCGTCCCAACGGGAAATGCACTCATGAATTGATGAATTATCCGCCACTGCTGTTGATGCCAGCCCTAGTAGGACGTTGATACTTTCTTATTTCACCCATAAAAAAGGGATCTTGGAAAGAAAAAGTTCTTCCCACCTAGTGCTACTTTCTTACTTGCCCCTTTGCCCAATAACTGAGATCTTCAAATAGTTACTTAATAGCAAGCACTGATCTAACTTCTGCTTTCGAGTAACCAGACGAACGCGAACTACCTTCGTACATTCTGTCCAACTGGCAGGCATACCCCCATATTAATAAGTGATATAGATAGGAATGTGATTGAATAAGAACTCTTCTTAGTATCGCATGCGGAACGCGAAACCAATTCCCACTTCCAACTTGAATGCACGGGGACGGGACGGCTCAATGCACAGGGACGGGACACGGGGCTAGCACTATTTTTTTATGCGGCACTAAGCTCCCAATTTCACTTCTTGGATCTTGGCGCCAAAAAGCCATACATAGCTATCACTTCTCGTGCCAAAGCGCTCCCCGGAGGGAGACCCATCCACTAATTAATACCTTCTTCGGAGGTCGAAGATGCCATCCCGCTCCCGAAGAAAGGAGACAATCTATGTAACCTTAGCCCACCTTTTCGAGTACAGTAGACTCTATCGTACCATGAAGTGAAGAAAACTAACATATAACAGCTGAGGGTCAGGCGGAATAAAAAAGGGATAAATGGTTTTTTAGTTGGGCATGATGAAAGCGGGTACAATGGCATTACTTAGAAGCTATTATGTCCTGTCTTGGCTTTAGCAATAAGCTTGTGCGACTGATGACTCCCTCCATCCCTGGCATCGCCAAGACTAATGGATAAGGTTTTGTCGCATCTTAATAGAACCGCATGCGGAGCTCAGCTCCTAAGAAAATAATAAGAAATATCTAGTTTTGTTTCATAAGTGGCGAGCCAAGGAATAAGAATACCGCCCCCTGATCTGTATTTCAAAAGCGGATTCAGCGCTGCAAGAAATAGAATTATGCATAGATTGACTTGTAAAGAAAGACGAACCGAACAGTGCTAAGCAAAGAAAAACTATCTTATTTCTATGCTCGATTCAATCTCTACTCATCTGCTTTTAGTTCTACTTTCTGTATACGAAGTCCGAGCTTTTCGAGCTGCTCAGTAGACTATCTCGCTATGTCATTTCTTGGTTTTTAGTGCATTCACTCAATTCTCTGTGAAGTCCATGGACATGTTGTGGTTCATTGCAGAGAACAGCCATCACATGGATCAAGCTATAAGGAATCACCCGCGAGCGAGGGCAAGTCTCAATTACGGTAGGAATGGAATACACCAATCATAACTCTGGTCTGGTCTGGTCTCTAGTTCCCTAAGTAGTTAGTGAAACTTCCAGCTGGACTGACTGGATTTAGAGCTTAATGCTCCTATCTTTGAACTAGAATCTTAGCGCTTATTTCATGAAGATAGCTACTTTAATTGATACAAGAATGCCTACTTTGGACCAATAGGATCTACTCCTACTTGAATGCCAATCCAATCTCTTTCCCAATAAGAATTCCTAATCCCTAAATCCAAGCAAGGCATGATTGTTAGTCAGGATAACCAGCTTACGTACCGCATTAAGAAGTACCGACTATGCTTTTTCCGCTTCTTGGTCAATAGGACCTACTTCTCTGGTAAAGTAACCTTCAAGACGGGTTTGGAAACTTAGGCATACAGCATCAAAAAGTTCAGAAACCTCTGTCTTTTGGTCCTATTTTATTCGAGCATCATAATGGATTGGTGGTTCGTTTGGTTGACTACCTTTATATGAGTTGTACACAGGGTCCGGTCTAGATGTGACAAATTGAACTCAATGTTCTGATGGCGATCGAGGGTCAAAGTCTTGCTTTGGAGACCGTGTCAATGTCCTTTCCTGTTTGTTATTTCGTACCTAGTAGTAAGGATCCGCCCAGGAAGAGAGAGAGTCGCGTACCTGCCCGCGAGGGGTTAGGTCAATGCACCAGAACCGATAAGAGGAGGAATCGAATCTCTTGGGCTGGTACGTGAGTAAGCTCCATCTGCTTCTTCTTTTCCACATGGCTCTCTGATCAAGAAATGGCGAAGCCAATTCGATTGGTTGAAAACAGTTGTCCTAAGCCCAGCTTTCCAAACCCAAAAGAAATAGTAGTGGGTGGTTTTCTCCGATCCTGTTATTAACACATCTCTTGCTCCGGCCTCTGTCCTGAGACAGAAAATAGCATAGCATACGATAGAGTTGTACCTTCAATTCTTTGCTTTAGTGCGAGGAGTCATCTGATTATTGGGAATAGATTCGCTGAGAGATGCAGCAGTCACTCGCTACTGGCATAATACATCAACCAGAGAAGATAGAATCCAGCCACCCTTGGTACCGTTCTTCCCTCTTGGAAACCTATTTCATTTCTCTTCCTAAACTTGGGGCAAGCTCCTTAAATGCATAGTAAAGGTGAAGATCCATCTCTTCTATAGGTTAGGTTCCAGCTGAGAATTCTATACAATGAGAGAATAGCTTCGGGGTGGGATCAGATGTCGCTAGTTCACAAGTCCAGGAATGCGGTTGAGCAACCAAACCAATAGTACTACCTGCCTCTCATGAAACTATTTCATTTTTTTCTTGGGAATCACTAGCATCAGCTCGAGCTGGTAAGAAATGTCAAGTTGACTCGCAATAACCACCTGGGCCCGGCTCAACATTACCTTATTCTGAGTATATCATCCGTATAGACATCAGGTTTAGAAGTTCTAATATCATAAGAAATGAATTTAGATATTGAAACTTCATCAAGTTTACCTGCCTTGTAAGGCTTATAAAGAATATTATCGTATATGAATTCATTGAGAATTCTAATTGGCGGTCCCATATCCTTAAAGATTTTTTTATATAAATATGGTAATTTCTGGCTATGTTTCGCAGTGGTTATAAAATTTTCGTGGACTGTATATATTGGTGTATTATACCATAGCTTCTGAACAATATGCATCTACCGGTTATCCAGAAACCCTCTCTATATACCTCTCTACTTTGTTTACTTTGTTGTTTACCATAACCCACTTTCCCTTGCATACACCTATTCAAGCTGTGAAGCTAACTGTCGGAGAAACATGCCCTAAAGGCACTTCGCTAAAGATGGAAGGTACGCTGTGAAAAGTGGTCTACCACGCCATCAAAGGTATGTTGTGAAACAACAAGGAAGCGTAGTAATCTTTTATTGAAAATCCTCGTCACAATCACTTAAGGAACATACCATTGAAGCCCCATTTGAGACGGTTGGGTTGTTGCCATCCTTGTGTATGCGTCATGGCACCCGCATTGTACAAGCAAGTGATGCAGAAGGAAGATGAGGACTGGTATATTTATGCCATGCAGTCTGCACTCACTCCAACACAAAAACCCAAAAGGCTCCTAAGCTCCATCATTGACAAGGGACTTACCTCCTGGAGAGAATCCAAATCCAAGATGGATGCCTGATTCACCAAACCATACGAACCATCGCGACATGAGCAGATGTTCCCCTTAGAGGGGGGGCGTGTGGAA